TAATTAATATATTAGAATATTTAGTGCCGAGCTGTTTTTCATTGGTTTATAGTAGGGATTTTTGGGTGATTGGCGGGCGGGCAAAAAAATAAAAAATTGGCATATATATATATATATATATATATATATAATGGGATGCCAATCCATACCTCAACTTGATGGCTCATACGTTCTTGAGTCCTTCTTGGTTTTGGGGTTTGACAAGAATAACAGGATTTGCTGGGCGTAGGGGGTAGGGGGGTTTGTCGCGCAAAGACCAAAGGGGGCACTATATAAGGATAAGTTGAACAAGAGACGAATATGTTATGCACTTGATTAAATAATATGTAATTCTTAATTTATGTCTTATAATAATTAACATTTGTTATCACATACAAGGAAAATGTTCCACCTTAAATTAACATTTGAGCCTGCACTCTGAGATGCAAGATGAAAAGAAACCAAAAAAAACTACGTTATGCATATAAAAGAACGCTCGGCTTGGTGGGTAACGAGACATATGTACTACACCACTGGCTTAACCAGATGCCAGATATAATTATCCGAGTGGGGAATTATTACAGTTATGTTCCTGAAATAGGAACCAGATGCCAGTAATAGTTCATATTGTGCGACCCCCACAGTTGTTGTCCCTGATTCTATCATGCATGATATACCTTTATATAAATTAGTTGGTGGTTTCTTACTACATTAAAATGTTTTGATGGGATTTTAGTTGATTATTTCAAGGAAAGAGTTGAGAACAAATTTTTGGGGATTATTATATTACCCGGGTTAAAATAATGGGTTTGTGAGTCTTAATTTTATGCTTATGAATACCTTAGTTTTTAGTACTTGCTTTATGTTTAAAATAATGGGTTGGTGATAATACATACATTAATTAACACATCATTGTAAGATTGTATATATCATGTATTAGACCATAAGGGATGCTTATTTCAGAAAATAGTTTAGTTTAGAATTCTGGCTTTGGGAGCTGGTGGTGAGAGTTAAAATCTCTCTTTTCTGGGCGCTAGGGAGGAGTTTAACCTCCGATCTTCGGGTTACAAGACCGATGCTTTTAGACTAAGCTACTAGGGCAAGCTCATTCTAGTGCTTTGTTTTCTAACCATCCTGCTAGTGGGAATAAGATTAGGAATAGTGCGAAGTATAGGATAGATGCGATTTGTCCAATAATAATAAATGGGTGTTCTACTGGTATGCCTCCAATTCATGTAAGGATAATTACGTCTGCTGCCAGGGTTCAGAATAGGAATTGGGTGAGGGGGCGGAATATAAGTCCTCGTTGTTTCGAGGTGTGTAGAAGTGGCACTACTATAAGTACTAGAATAGAAAATAGTAATGCAAGAACTCCTCCTAGTTTATTTGGGATTGATCGTAGGATGGCGTAGGCAAATAGGAAATATCACTCTGGTTTAATATGTGGGGGAGTAATTAGGGGGTTGGCGGGGGTGAAGTTATCTGGGTCTCCTAGAAGGTTGGGGGAGAATAACGCTAGTAGTGCTAGGGCTAGGAGCATAAGTACAAATCCAAGTAGGTCTTTATATGTAAAGTATGGGTGGAAGGGGATTTTGTCCGCGTCCGAGTTTAGTCCAATTGGATTGTTTGATCCTGTTTCATGAAGGAAGAGGAGGTGGAGGATAGTTACAGCAGCAATGATGAATGGCAGTAGGAAATGGAATGCGAAGAATCGTGTTAGTGTTGCGTTGTCTACTGAGAATCCGCCTCAGATTCATTGAACTAGAATGTCCCCTACATATGGTACGGCAGATAGGAGGTTAGTGATAACTGTAGCACCTCAGAAGGATATTTGGCCTCATGGGAGGACATAGCCGACAAAGGCTGTTATTATAACTAGCAGGAGGAGGACTACGCCGATGTTTCAGGTTTCTTTATAGAGGTATGACCCGTAATAGAGGCCTCGGGCAATATGGAGGTAGATGCAGATGAAGAAGAATGATGCACCGTTGGCGTGGATGTTGCGGATTAGTCACCCGTAATTTACGTCTCGGCAGATGTGTGCTACTGACGAGAATGCGGTTGAAATGTCTGAGGTGTAGTGTATGGCTAGGAATAGGCCAGTCAGGATTTGAGTAATTAAGCATAGTCCTAGGAGGGAGCCAAAATTTCATCATACTGAGATGTTAGATGGTGCTGGTAGGTCGACTAGTGCGTCGTTAGCAATTTTAATTAGAGGGTGTGTTTTTCGTAGGCTTGCCATGAGGTGGTTTCTGTAGTTGAACAACAACGGTGGTTCTTCAAATCATTGGTCTCAGTTAAAGTCTGAGCAGGAACTGTGACATTTGTTCTGGTTTTATTTTTAATTGTTTTAATTCTAGGTTTAATTGCTGTTTCTTCTAATCCTGCACCTTATTTTGCAGCGTTTGGTTTAGTGGTCGCGGCAGGGGCTGGGTGTGGGATTTTGGTGAATTATGAGGGCTCTTTTTTATCACTAGTTCTTTTTCTAATTTATTTAGGGGGGATGCTTGTAGTTTTCGCCTATTCGGCAGCTTTAGCTGCTGAGCCTTTTCCAAAAGCTTGAGGCAGTCTCTCTGTGCTCGGTTATGTTTTAATTTATTTAGTTGGGGTTGTTGTGGTAGCGGGGTATCATTGGGATGGTTGATACCAAAGCTCGTGAATGATTGGGGAGGAGGCACATGAGTTCTCTGTTGTACATGCTGATATTAGTGGGGTGGCTGTGTTATATTCATCTGGTGGGGCTGTATTAATTACTTGTGCTTGGGTCTTGCTTTTGACTCTGTTTGTTGTGTTGGAGCTTACTCGTGGTCTGAGTCGGGGGACGCTTCGGGCAGTTTAAAGTGAGATTAAGATAGTGGCTAGGATTAGGGTTAAGAGGAAAATGGTTAGATACGTTTTAATTATTCCTCGTGAGATGTTATTTGTGGCTTTTGCTATGTTTTTTTGTGCTAGTGCCAGGCCTTTAGGTCCGATCGATTCTAGCCATGTTTTGTCGAGTTGGGTGGCGGCTGATTGTCCCAGGGTAAGTTTGAGTTTAGGAATAAGCCGGTGTATAATTGTGGGGAAGAATCCCAGTATATTTGAGAAGTGGTGTGAATAAGTTGTTGGGATAATTTTTACTTGTTTAGTTGTTATGTTGGCCAGTTCTATGGCTGTCAGCAGACCTGCAATTGTTACTAGGATAGCTGCTATTTTTAAGGAGGTTGGTATAGTTATGACTGGTGTTTTTATTGGCATAAGATTGTGAATAATAATAAATCCTGCGGTGATGCTTCCCCAGGCAAGTCGTTTGAGGGGGTTAATTACTAATGGGTTGTTTTCATTAATAGGGCATAGGGGCAGGAATCGGGGGGCTCCTATGATTACAAGGTGTAGTAGACGGAAGCTATATACTGCCGTGAATGCGGTAGCAATTAGCGTTAGGACAAGGGCTCAGGCGTTTAGGGATGAGGTATTTAGGGCTTCAATGATCGCGTCTTTTGAGAAGAATCCTGCTAGGAATGGGGTACCTGTCAAGGCTAGGCTGCCGATTGTAAAGTAAGTAGAGGTGGTAGGCATTATGTTGAGTAGGCCTCCCATCTTTCGGATGTCTTGTTCATCATTTAGGCTGTGAATAATTGACCCTGAACACAGGAATAGTATAGCTTTGAAGAAGGCGTGGGTGCAGATGTGAAGGAATGCTAGTTGTGGTTGGTTTAGTCCGATTGCAACCATTATTAGGCCTAGTTGGCTTGATGTTGAGAAAGCTACAATTTTCTTGATGTCATTTTGGGTGAGGGCGCAGGTGGCTGCGAATAATGAGGTTAGTGCTCCAAGGCAGAGACAAGTTGTTAGTGCCAGTTGGTTATTTTCTATAAGGGGATGAAAGCGGATTAATAGGAAGACTCCTGCAACAACCATGGTGCTTGAGTGGAGTAGGGCAGATACTGGGGTAGGGCCTTCTATAGCGGCTGGGAGTCAGGGGTGAAGGCCGAATTGGGCGGATTTTCCTGTTGCTGCTAAGATGAGTCCAATTAGGGGAAGTGTTATGTTAAAGTCTTTTGATAATGTCAGGGTTTGTTGAATTTCTCAGGAGTTGAGGTTTATTGCGAACCAAGCTATAGTTATAATTAGTCCGATGTCTCCTACTCGGTTATAAATAACGGCTTGGAGGGCGGCTGTATTAGCGTCTGTTCGGCCATATCATCATCCGATGAGGAGGAATGATATAATCCCTACTCCCTCTCAACCAATAAATAGTTGGAAAATGTTGTTAGCTGAGACTAGGACGATTATGGCCACTAAGAATACGAGGAGATATTTGAAGAATTGGTTGATGTTGGGGTCGGAGTGCATATATCATAGTGAAAATTCAAGGATTGATCAAGTGACATATAGGGCAATTGGGATGAAGATTAGGGAGTAGTGGTCGAATTTAAAGCTGATATTTACATCAAATGTTTGGGTGTTTATTCATTGTCAGTTTGTTACGATGCTTTCTGTTCCTTGGGCCAGGAAAATTACAAGAGGTAGGAGGCTAATGAAGAAGGCGGTGCTGATGGCAGTTTTGGTGGTTTCTGCCATGTTAGACCCTTTTTGGTCTGGGTTGAGTGTAGTGAGTAGTGGGTGGAGAAGAATAAGAAAGGTGAGGAGAAGGGATGAGTGTATGATTAGTGTCATAGCTTCCACTTGGATTTGCACCAAGAGTTTTTGGTTCCTAAGACCAACGGATGAGCTGTTATCCTTTGGGAGCGCAAGGAAGCCAGGGATTTTAACCTTGGAGTGTAAGAATTAGCAGTGCTTACTGTTTTCTGTCCTTCCTTGGTGAGTAAGGGGGTTTTAACGCCTATCTTTAGAATCACAATCTAATGTTTTAGTTAAACTATACTTACAGTAGCATCATCCTCATATAAGTTCTGGTTTTGTTACTAGTAGAATAATGGGGATTAAGTGTAGGGTTATTAGTAGATGTTCTCGGGTGTGGAATGGTTGAAGTCCTGTAATATGGTTTGGTGCTGGGCCTCGTTGTGATATTAGGAATATGTATAAGGAATAGCTGGCTGTAATTAATGTTCCTAGTCCGGTAAGTAGAATTGTTCAGGGGGATCAGTTGAATAATGTTGTAATGATTATAAGTTCTCCTATAAGGTTTGGTAGTGGTGGTAGCGCCAGGTTAGCCAGATTAGCGATGAATCATCAGACTGCTGTTAGTGGAAAAATCACTTGAAGCCCTCGGGCAAGGACTATTGTTCGGCTGTGAGTTCGTTCATATGCTGTGTTGGCCAGACAGAATAATGCTGAGGATGCTAATCCATGGGCAATTATTAGGATGATTGCTCCTGAGAAGCCTCATGGGGTTTGAATTAGGATTCCTCCTGCTACTAGTCCTATATGGCCTACGGATGAGTAGGCAATTAATGACTTTAAGTCTGTCTGTCGAAGGCAGATTGATCCAGTTATAATGATGCCTCATAGGGCTAAAATAATAAATGGGTAGGCTAGTTCTTTTGACAGTGGGTCGAGCATTACTATTATGCGTATTATTCCGTATCCGCCGAGTTTTAATAAAACTGCTGCTAGCACTATGGATCCTGCTACGGGGGCTTCTACGTGCGCCTTTGGTAGTCATAGGTGAACCCCATATAGTGGTATTTTAACTAGGAATGCGATCAGACAGCCAGCTCATCAGATTATGTGGCCTCAAGAGTTGAGCTGCAAGGGTTGTGAGTATTGAAGCACTAGTATTGATAGGGTGCCGGTGGATTGTTGGAGAAGGAGTAGGGCAACTAGAAGTGGGAGTGATCCTGCTAGGGTATAGAATAGAAAATAGGTTCCGGCATTGAGTCGTTCAGTTTGATTTCCTCATCGGGTAATAATAATGAGGGTTGGGATAAGTGTAGCTTCAAATATAATATAAAATATAATGACCTCTGTAGCGCCGAATGCTATGATTAAAAAAGTTTGTAGCGAGGCAAGGAGAGTAATATATGTGCGTTGTCGGGTGGTTGGTTCAGGGCTGATGTGGTTTTGACTAGCTAAAATTATAAGTGGGAGTAATCAGCATGTTAGCACTAGGAGGGGGGTTGATAATGGGTCTGTGGCTAGGTATGTGTTAGAGGAGTTCCATCCGGTTTCGGATGTTCATTTTAGTCAGGTTAAGCTAATAAGGGCGATTAGGAGACTGTGTGCAGTTGTGGTTGTTCATAGTCATTTAGGGGAAGTTAGTCAAATTGTTGGAAATAATATGATTGTGGGGATTAGTACTTTTAACATTGTAAAAGATTAAGGCTTTGTAGTCGGTTAGTTCCGTGAGTCCGGACTGTGGCAACTAGCAGTGCTAGGCCGGTGCTAGCTTCGCAAGCAGAAAAAGCTAGGAGTAGTAAGGGGGCTGTTGAGAATCCTGTAACCTTGAACTGTAATGCCCATAGGGCTAGTGCAATAAACAGGGATAGTATTATTCCTTCTAAGCATAGGAGTGCAGAAAGTAGGTGGGCTCGGTGAAATGCTAATCCTATTAAGCCCAGAATAAATGCTGAGCTAAAGCTGAAATGTGCGGGTGTCATAAGAGGGCCGTGGAATTAAACCACGATTTTCTGAGCCGAAATCAGAGGTCTTTTGTTGGACTAGTCCTCTATTCTGCTCATTCTAAGCCGCCTTGGGTTCATTCATAGACTAATCCTAGGGTTAATAGAATTAAGATTATAGTAGCTCAGAAAAATGTTCCTGTTGGGTTTTGGAGCTGGTCTCCTCAGGGTAAGGGGAGGAGAAGGGCAATTTCCAGGTCGAAGAGAAGGAACAGGATTGCCACTAGGAAGAAGCGTAGGGAGAATGGTAGTCGGGCGGACCCTAGTGGGTCGAATCCGCATTCGTATGGTGAAAGTTTCTCTGTGTCTGGATTTATCTGTGGTAGTCAAAAAGATAGAGTTGTTAGGATTAGGGAGAGAATTATTGTGGTGATTAAAATGGCTATAATTAGATTCACTATCTTTCCTTGGAGTTAAACCAAGACCGTGTGATTGGAAGTCACTTATACTAATTTTAATACTAGAAAGATTATGAGCCTCATCAGTAGATGGATACGTAGAGGAATAGTCATACTACGTCGACGAAGTGTCAGTATCAGGCAGCGGCCTCGAAGCCAAAGTGGTGTTCGGATGTAAAGTGGTACAGGGCTTGGCGTAGAAGGCATACTGCTAGGAAAGTTGATCCAATAATAACATGTAGTCCGTGGAACCCTGTGGCTACGAAAAATGTTGAGCCGTAGACTCCGTCTGCAATTGTGAAGGGTGCTTCGTAGTATTCGATGGCTTGGAGTGAGGTAAAATAAAGTCCTAGTAGGATAGTTAGTGTTAAAGATTGGAGGGCTTGTTCTCGTTCTCCCTCCATGATACTGTGGTGGGCTCATGTTACTGTAACCCCTGAGGCTAATAGTACGGCTGTGTTAAGAAGTGGCACTTCGAAGGGGTCTAGTGGGAGGATTCCTGTGGGGGGTCAGCATCCTCCTAGTTCAGGTGTTGGTGCCAGGCTGGAGTGATAAAAAGCTCAAAAGAACCCAAGGAAAAAGAATACCTCAGAGGTAATAAATAAGATTATTCCATATCGTAGTCCTTTTTGTACTGGGGGTGTGTGGTGGCCTTGGAAGGTTCCCTCCCGGATGATGTCACGTCATCATTGGTATATGGTAAGAAGTAGAAGAATTATACCTAAAGTTATTGGTGTTGTTGAGTGGAAGTGGAATCAGGTTGCCAGGCCTGATGTTATTAGTAAGGCAGCAATAGCCCCGGTTAGTGGTCATGGGCTTGGGTCAACTATGTGGTAGGCGTGTGCTTGATGGGCCATTAAGTGTTTTCTTGAAGGTATAGGCTTAAGAGAAGTACAAATACATAGGCTTGGATTATTGCAACTGCAACTTCTAGCAATGTAAGTAGAAAAAGTACGGCGGCAGTTAAAATTGCTACTGCTGGTATCATTGGTAGAAGAACAAATACGGCGGTGGCGATGAGTTGGATTAGTAGGTGGCCTGCGGTTAGGTTGGCTGTAAGTCGAACTCCTAGGGCTAGTGGTCGAATAAATAGGCTAATTGTTTCGATGATGATCAGTACTGGAATCAGTGGAATAGGTGTCCCTTCTGGGAGTAGATGTCCTAGTGCGACTGTTGGTTGGTTTCGCATTCCAATAATAACTGTGGCAAGTCATAAAGGTACGGCGAATCCCATGTTGAGTGATAGTTGTGTTGTGGGTGTGAATGTGTAAGGTAGTAGGCCCAGTATGTTGATTGTAATCAGGAAGATTATTAATGAAGTTAATAGAAGTGCTCATTTATGTCCTTCTGCATTCAGTGGAGTTATTAGTTGGTTTGTGGAGCGGTTAATAAACCATTCTTGGGCTGTAATAAGTCGGTTGTTAATTCATCGAGATGAGGGGGTTGGGTAGAGTACTCAGGGAAGGGCAATTGCGATGGCAATTAGCGGGATCCCCAGGTAAACTGGGCTTGCAAATTGGTCGAAAAAACTTACTATCATGGTCAGTCTCAGTACTCAGCTTTGTGTTTTTCAGCACTTACTGAGGTCGGTTCATTTGGTGTAGTGTGGTTTAAGATTTTGGTTGGGATAATAGTTAAGAAGATAAGTCAAGAGAATGTTAAAATCATGAATCAAGGGCCGGGGTTTAGTTGTGGCATTTCACTAAGGGTGGTCTGGAGTCACCAATCTTTGGCTTAAAAGGCCAATGCTTTGTCCAATATTTAGCTTCTTAGCGAGGCGAGATCTAGTTGGTATGCGGATCAAGTTTCAAATTGTGGTAGGGGTACTGCTTCAATTACAATTGGTATAAAGCTGTGGTTGGCTCCGCAAATTTCTGAGCATTGTCCGTAGTATGCTCCTGGGCGTGAAGCGAGGATGGCAGTTTGGTTAAGTCGCCCTGGGACTGCGTCTATTTTTACGCCCATGGAGGGGACGGCTCAAGAGTGTAGTACGTCTTCGGCAGATACTAAAATGCGGATGGGGGATTCCACTGGAATAACTACTCGGTGGTCTGTTTCTAGGAGTCGGAATTGTCCTGGGGTGAGGTCTTGGGTTGGTACTATGTAAGCATCAAAGTTTAGGTCTTCATAGTCTGTATATTCGTAGCTTCAGTATCATTGGTGTCCTATTGCTTTAATTGTTAGGTGGGGGTCGCCGATTTCGTCTATAAGGTATAGAATGCGTAAGGAGGGTAGAGCAATTATTACTAAAACTACAGCGGGTAAAATAGTTCATACAATTTCAATTTCTTGAGAATCTAAAATAAATTTATTGGTAAGTTTAGTAGAGACTATTGCAATAATAATATATAGTACTAGGGCACTAATTAAGAATACAATTATTAGTGCGTGATCGTGGAAGTGAAGAAGTTCTTCTATGACTGGTGATGCTGCATCTTGGAATCCTAGTTGTGTTGGATGGGCCATTAAATTTAGGGTTAAAAGACATGCGGGGATTCAACCCACGATTTCACCTTGACAAGGTGATGTAATATGCATTTTACTAATGTCTTAAAGAAAGTGACAGAGTGGTTATGTGGCTGGCTTGAAACCAGCGTATGGGGGTTCAATTCCTTCCTTTCTCGTTAATTTAATTGAACTTGAACGAATGCTGGTTCCTCGTATGTGTGATAGGGAGGGGGGCAGCCGTGAAGTCATTCTACATTTGTTATTGTTAGTTCTACAGATAACACTTCTCGTTTGGCGGTGAAGGCTTCTCATAGGATAAATAGGAATATAACTACTGCTACTAGTGAGATTAGTGATCCAATAGATGAGACTGTGTTTCATAGGGCGTAGGCATCCGGGTAGTCAGAATATCGTCGTGGCATACCTGCCAGGCCAAGGAAGTGTTGTGGGAAGAATGTGAGGTTAACTCCGATGAATATGACTATAAAATGGATTTTTGTTCAGGCGCTGTGAAGGGTATATCCGGTCAGTAGCGGGAATCAGTGTACAAAGGCTGCTATGATGGCAAATACAGCCCCCATAGATAGTACATAGTGGAAATGTGCGACTACATAATAAGTGTCGTGAAGAACAATATCAAGTGATGAGTTGGATAGGACAATTCCTGTGAGCCCACCGACTGTAAACAGGAAAATGAACCCTAGGGCTCATAGTATAGGTGTTTCTCATTTGATTGATCCCCCGTGAAGCGTGGCCAGTCAGCTAAACACTTTTACACCTGTTGGGATTGCAATAATTATTGTTGCAGATGTAAAGTATGCGCGGGTGTCTACGTCTATTCCAACAGTAAATATGTGGTGAGCTCATACGATAAACCCCAGGAGGCCGATAGCCATCATAGCTCAGACTATTCCTATGTAGCCGAACGGTTCTTTTTTGCCGGAGTAGTAGGCTACAACGTGAGAAATAATTCCGAACCCTGGGAGAATAAGGATGTAGACTTCTGGGTGGCCGAAGAATCAGAATAAGTGTTGGTAGAGGATTGGGTCTCCTCCTCCTGCTGGATCAAAGAATGTGGTGTTGAGATTTCGATCTGTTAGGAGCATTGTAATTCCAGCAGCTAGAACAGGCAGTGATAGGAGAAGAAGAACGGCAGTTACAAGTACGGATCAAACGAACAGGGGTGTTTGATATTGGGAGATGGCCGGGGGTTTCATGTTAATAATTGTGGTGATGAAGTTGATTGCTCCAAGGATTGATGAAACACCTGCTAAGTGTAATGAGAAGATTGTTAGGTCTACTGATGCTCCTGCGTGAGCTAGGTTTCCTGCAAGGGGAGGGTAGACTGTCCACCCTGTCCCAGCTCCAGCCTCAACGCCAGAAGAAGCTAATAAAAGCAGGAATGATGGGGGCAGTAGCCAGAAGCTTATATTATTTATTCGTGGAAACGCTATGTCTGGGGCTCCAATTATTAGTGGTACGAGTCAATTCCCAAATCCTCCAATGAGGATGGGTATTACTATAAAGAAGATTATAACGAATGCGTGAGCAGTTACGATAACATTATAAATTTGGTCATCACCAAGAAGTGATCCAGGTTGACTAAGCTCGGCCCGGATCAGGAGGCTTAGGGCAGTTCCTACTATTCCGGCTCAGGCACCGAATACAAGATAAAGGGTGCCAATGTCTTTGTGATTGGTAGAGAAGAATCAGCGTGTGATTGCCACAGGTAGGGTGGCCGAGTATTTAGGCGGTGGGTTGTAGCCCCGAAGACAGAGGTTTAAGTCCTTTCCCTATCAGCCCCGTGGTGAAGAACACATCGGATTGCAAATCTGAAGACGTAGATTAATACTCTGCCGGGGCTTTTCCCGCCTTGCTGGGCTAGGCGGCGGGAAAAGTAGATGGATGCTCGCTGGCTTGAGCGCTTAGCTGTTAACTAAGAGTTTGTAGGATCGAGGCCTTCCCATCTAGTAAGGCCTTAGCTTAATTAAAGCGTCTGATTTGCAATCAGAAGATGTAAGTTAATCTCTTGTAGGTCTTAGTCAGGGACTAGAAGATTTTCACTTCTACTTAGAGCTTTGAAGGCTTTTGGTCTGATATTATCCTAAGTCCCCAGGTGGTTAGTATTATAATGGTGGGGGTCATCGGCAGGAGTCCCAGGGCGGCTGTGATGAGTAGGGCGAGTGGTAGGGTGGTTTGGGTTGTTTTGGTTCGTCAGGGGGTGACTGAGTTGTTTGTACTGGGGGAGATGGTTAGTGTTATTGTGTAACATAGCCGCAGGTAGAAATATAGGCTAATCAGTGCGGTGAGGGCCATTATTGTAGCGATGGTGGGTAGGTTTTGTTTTGTTAGTTCTTGTAAAATTATCCATTTTGGTATAAATCCTGTAAGTGGTGGGAGGCCGCCTAGTGATAGTAAGATTAGGGCAGTTATTGATGCAAGTGTGGGGCTCTTCGATCAAGTTGTTGCGAGTGTATTAATTTTGGTTGTTATTGATATTTTTAGGGTTATGAATGTCGCGGAGGTCATGATAATATATGTTCCTAGTGCAAGGAGAGTGAGTTGTGGGGCGTATTGGATCACAATAATTATTCATCCTATGTGGGCGATTGAGGAGTAGGCTAAGATTTTTCGTAGTTGGGTTTGGTTCAGTCCTCCTCACCCTCCCACTAGCGTAGATGTAATCCCTAGTAGTGTTAATAGTAGCGGGTCAATGTTGTGTGCTGTTTGGACAATTAATGCGAATGGGGCAAGTTTTTGTCAGGTGGATAGGATTAGGCCTGTTAACAGGTCTAGTCCTTGTAGGACTTCTGGTATTCAGAAGTGTACAGGGGCAAGTCCGATTTTGAGTGCTAGAGCGGCCGTAAATATTGTGGAGGCGAGCGGGTTTGATAGGTTGTTGATGCTTCATTCTCCTGTTATTCATGCATTTGTTGTGCTTGCGAATAAGATTATTGCTGCTGCGGTGGCTTGTGTTAAGAAGTATTTTGTGGTCGCTTCAACTGCACGGGGATGATGGTGTTGTGCTATTAGTGGGGCGATTGCCAGTGTATTAATTTCTAGGCCCATTCAGGCTAGGAGTCAGTGGGAGCTGGCAAAAGTTAGAGTAGTTCCTAGTCCCAGGCTGGACAGTAGGATCATGAGGACGAACGGACTGATTGGCGGAGGAGGGACTTTAACCGTCATGCTCGGGGTATGGGCCCGAGAGCTTTATTAGCTGACCGCGCCTGTAGAAAGTGGTGTAAAGGAAGCACCGAGAGTTTTGATCTCTTGAGTATGGGTTCAATTCCCTTCTTTCTAGAAACTGAGGGGATTTTAACCCCTGTAGTTCACTCTATCAAAGTGGTCCTTGGATGCTCGGGCACAGTTTCTTCGTTATAGTTGTGGGGGGAGTCCTGCCAGGGCAATTGGTAGGGCGGTGTGTCATAGGACGAAGGCGAGTGTCAGGGGAAGAAAGTTCTTTCACACTAGGTGTATTAGTTGGTCATATCGGAATCGGGGGTATGAGGCTCGTACTCATAGGAAAACGGCTGATAGCAGTGCAGCCTTGATTATGAGGTTGATTGTTGTAAGTTCGGGGATGTAGGGGATGTGTGAGGCTCCTAGGAATAGTACGGCTGAGAGGGTGTTTATTAAAAGGATATTGGCGTATTCGGCTAGGAAGAAGAGTGCAAAGGGTCCTCCTGCATATTCTACGTTGAAACCAGAGACTAGTTCTGATTCTCCTTCTGTTAGGTCAAATGGTGCTCGGTTTGTTTCAGCTAGTGTTGAGATATATCATATTGCGGCCAGGGGTCAGGCAGGGATGAGCAGTCAAATGCTTTCTTGGGTGGTGTTGAATGTCTGTAGGGTGTACCCTCCTGAAAAGATAATTACGGAGAGAAGAATTAGTCCTAGGCTTACCTCATAAGAAATTGTTTGGGCCACGGCTCGTAGGGCACCGATTAGTGCGTATTTTGAGTTTGATGCTCAGCCTGATCCTAAGATTGAGTATACTGTAAGGCTTGATAGGGCAAGGATAAATAGAATTCCTAGGTTGAGGTCAATTACTGGGTAGGGCATAGGAATTGGTGCTCATAAGACTATGGCTAGGGTCAGTGCGAGCATGGGGGCGGTTAAAAATAGGAGGGGGGATGCTGTGGATGGGCGGATGGGTTCTTTGATAAATAGTTTTACTCCATCAACGATGGGTTGGAGGAGTCCGCAGGGTCCTACTACATTTGGCCCTTTTCGCAGTTGTATATAACCTAGTACTTTTCGTTCAACTAGTGTTAGGAAGGCTACTGCTAGAAGTACTGGCACGATGTAGGCTAATGGGTTAATTAAATGGGTAATCAGGATGTTTAGCATAAACTGGAGAGAGGATTTGAACCTCTGGTTAAAAGGGTTTAGGTCTTTCGCAATTTACCATGCTCTGCCACCCCAGTAAGTCCTTATTTTGGCTGGCTGGGGTTTTGGCCCTTCCTTTGCTTTATTTATTTGTTTACATAAATTAGGGGTGGGGCGTGCTTGAAGCATTGGCCCCTCTTTTCCGATCCTTTCGTACTAGGAAAAGTGGCGTTACAGATAGAAACTGACCTGGATTGCTCCGGTCTGAACTCAGATCACGTAGGACTTTAATCGTTGAACAAACGAACCCTTAATAGCGGCTGCACCATTAGGATGTCCTGATCCAACATCGAGGTCGTAAACCCCCTCGTCGATATGGACTCTGGGAGAGGATTGCGCTGTTATCCCTAGGGTAACTTGGTTCGCTGATCGGCTTGTTGCCGGGTCATGTTTGGTCAGATGTTCTGTGTCTTAGAGATGTCTCTCTTAGATCTAGGAGGTTTAAATCCCAGTCCACTTGGAGGTTTTTCTTTCCTCCGTGGTCGCCCCAACCGAAGGTAGAGTGTCACGTTTCGCATAGAAAGTCCCTTAAATGTGGTTGAATCGTTCAGCGTAGGTTGAGTTTTGTACCTTAAGCTCCAAAGGGTCTTCTCGTCTTGTATTATTACACCCGCTTCTGCACGGGTAGATCAATTTCACTGACTCGAAAGGGGAGACAGTTAAGCCCTCGTTTGGCCATTCATACAGGTCTCTATTTAAAAGACAAGTGATTGCGCTACCTTTGCACGGTCAGGATACCGCGGCCGTTAAACTGATAGTCACTGGGCAGGCTGGACCTCCTATACATAGTTTTTGCAGGAGGCGATGTTTTTGGTAAACAGGCGAGGCTTGTGTTTGCCGAGTTCCTTCCCTTTCTTTTAGTCTTTCCTTTAACGCATTCCAGTGTGGGGGTAACGATAGGCGGGCTGTGGATTTTTCTTGGTTTTTTTGTAGCTCACATTGCTCTCTGGGGTTGAGTTCGTTAATTGCAAATGGTGGGTCCGGTTTTGCTTACACTTATGCTTGGAGAAGGGCGGGCCTTCTTGTTACTCATTTTAGCATAATCTCTTCCATGCGGGCATGGGTTGGCCTAGTACTAGTTAGGGGAGTAAGATTGTTTATCAGAATAATAAATTTTTTTTCGTTTGAGCTTTAACGCTTTCTGTTTGGGTGGCTGCTTTTGGGCCCACTGGAACAGTATATTTTGTGTACTATGATCTTTATCCTCCTGGAAAGGTTGTGTCCTTTGTTAAAGGGGCTGTACCTCCTATAACTAACTCTCGTATGTCTCTCTTGGTGTCTTGCTTATTCTTTGACTTAAAGGGGGTACGAGGCTGAACTTCTATCCATCTCCCAGGCAACCAGCTATCACCAGGTTCGGTAGGTCTGTCACCTCTACCCGGAGCTCTTCCCACTCTTTTGCCACAGAGACGGGTTGGCCCTTAATAGGCTGTCTCGGGGTAGCTCACCTGGTTTCGGGGGTTCAAACTACAGGTCTCTTTGCTTGAATATACTGACTAAATCATGATGCGAAAGGTACAGGGTTTAATCTTTGCTTTTTTGTGCTTATATGGGCTGTTTCATCTCTCTTTCAGCTTTCCCTTGCGGTACTATTTCTATTGCTTTGCGTAACCTTTTCTGTCTCCCATACTAAGGTAAAAGAATGATTTAATTTTTGGTGTTAGGCTTATTTTGTTTATTTATATTTTTCAGTTAACTGATAAGTTAAGCTAGCGGTTTGGCTCAGGACGATCCAACTTGCATGGATGTCTTCTCGGGTGTAAGTGAGATGCTTGACTGACTCGGCCACGTCCTGAGTTTGGTCCAAGTGCACCTTCCGGTACACTTACCATGTTACGACTTGCCTCCCCTTATTGGTGTTATTGTATTAGGTATGTTTTAATGTGTTTTGACGGGGAGGGTGACGGGCGGTGTGTACGCATCTCAGAGCCGGGTTCAAAGGGACACTCTATTTCCCTTTTACTACTAAATCCTCCTTCAAGCACTGTTTTCATGGTGCGTGTTCGTGATATTCTGTGATAGAAAATGTAGCCCATTTCTTCCCACTTCATACGCTACACCTCGACCTGACGTTCTGGGTTGTACCCATTTTGCTTACTTTTTTACCTTCACAGGGTAAGCTGGCGACGGCGGTATATAGGCTGGAAAGGCTAGAAGTGGTGAGGTTAAACGAGGGGTATCGGTTCTAGAACAGGCTCCTCTAGGGGGAATTTGAGATACCGTCAGGTCCTTTGGGTTTTAAGCTGTTGCTCGTAGTACCCTGGCGGACATCTGATTGTAAGTGGATGTCTTGGTTTACGACTGAGCATAGTGGGGTATCTAATCCCAGTTTGTTTCTCAGCTTTCGTGGGGTCAGGTGAGTTTATTAAAGCTACTTTCGTGTATTGGGCTTCGGGCTTCCAGGAGCGTATGACGGCCAAGGGGCCCTTTGGCTTTAAAAATTTGTTTGTCCTTAACCACCCTTTACGCCGTTGTAATATCAACTAGGGCCTCTCGTCTAACCGCGGTGGCTGGCACGAGTTTTACCGGCCCTGTTAACACTAACTAAGTCAAGTTTTCACTCATGGCTTAATGTTTATCACTGCTGAATTCCCTTGGGGGTGTGGCTTGGCTAGGCGTCTTGGGCCAATAATTGTGCCTGATGCCCGCTCCTCGTCCCCGGGCAGGGGGATTGAGGGCATACTCACTGGGTGGCGGAGACTTGCATGTGTAAATTGTGTTACAGCTGATAGTAAGGTCGGGACCATGCCTTTTTGCATGCGGGGCTTTTTAGGGCCCATCTTGGCATCTTCAGTGCCATGCTTTGTATTAAGCTACGCTAGC